GAACTTGTTATAATTGGATTTATTGAATTGTTTCATCAACGGTGTTGGGTCAGAATAACTTTTTGACTCTGCGCCAGTGATTCCCCTATTATTTATTAGTGAACAATAATTGAATAATTCCTTCATAGAGATAGAGGACATAATTCACATGGATATAGTAAATCTCGCTTGGGCTGCTTTAATGGTAGTCTTTACGTTTTCCCTTTCACTAGTAGTATGGGGAAGGAGTGGACTCTAGAAGTACTACTAATTGAGTTTAGGAACTAAACAGTATCACTTTTTTTTTTATAGATCGTTCGGCAAAGTTTTTTTTATTTAAAATTTCACTATTTCAATTTAAAATTTTATTTTTAAATTGAAATAGAAATGAAAAATATCTTCATTTCGAAATTCTCTTGGATTTTAGTTGAGTAATGTATTCTATGAATAATAAATATATATGAAGAATACTCTTTCAATCAAAGAAATATTTCAATTATTTCCGTGTTCGTATTTTGAAAGTAAAAAAAGTAAAAGGAATACAAATGGTAGGAAATTTATTCCAACTGAATTCTTCATAAATTTTCTATTTCGATGAACTGACTCTTACCAAAGTTAGATATGGACCATGAGGAAGAACGGAACTTTTTTTTTTTTTTTATTTTGTTTACCTCTTTACTGTTCAAAGATCAAAGAGAAAATAATTCGGTTATTCCATTACGTGGATACACATTGGGAAACAACATAGTAGTTGTCCAACGAGATACTGCACATCCTAAAATATTGTCTTGGGCGAGTCACATATTGCGCCGCTTGTTTTAGTTTTACTATTTTAGAAATTTTATTTATGTTTTGCTTGTTTTATTGAACCCATTTCATATCATGGTTCAAACGTTAAAAGTTGACGGGTTTTACTAATCCTTTTCGAAATCCGAAGAAGTTCCCATGGATCATTTGTCAACTCCTCAATCAATGACTTCTTCGTCGGAATGCTAACTAAAAGATTCTTTTAGTTAGCATTCCGACGAAGAAGTCATTGATTCTTTCGATCGGGATTCATATTGAAAATAATCAGAAATCTAGGAATTCTAATCGTAAAAGTCGCTTTCGATTATTTCAAATTAATTTAATTGAAATCAACACAAATTAAATACAAAATCAACACAAATTAAATACAAATAGATAAAGCAAACAAATAGAATTGGGATACTATATAATATACATAATATACATTATCACTATATATATATTATATATACGTAATTAAATCGATTTCTATATATATAGAAAAGGAATATGATGATACTATTGTAGATTGATCTATATTAATCTATATTAAATTAACCCGCATTACAATACAACTTTATACACTACAATAACAATACTAGATAGTATGGTAGAAAGATTCAGATATTTCTTTCTACCATACTATCGTATCTCATAGAATACGACTGATTCTAGTCTGCCCATTTCATTTAAGACGCGAAATTTTTATCCTTTTCTTCTCTGCAATTATTGATAAGAAATAAAAAATCAAGTTTAATTCAAATTAATCACCTTGGCTGACTGTTTTTACGTATATTATAAGTAAAAAAGCAGTAGGAACTAGAATAAACAGTGCAGTAGCAATAAATGCGAGAATATTTACTTCCATAATCTCATTGTTTAATTTTTCTTTAATTCGCAATAACTCGGGAGTTAATCCCATAGAGATAATAAATCTTTCGCCTGTAAATTCAATGGGATGCATTACATCTCGATGATATCGAATCGGATCAATATCATGAATAACAATATCGGAGCTATCAAATCGATTCATCGTCAAGAATTGAATAGTATAACATAGGACGATCTTTTATCCATACTGAACTCAAAATTGGATTCCCGATACAATCAATAATTCCTTTATTTATTTATCATTCTTTTCCATTCTTTCTTTTCTATAACCTACCGCCCTCTTTGTACAATCATCTGATGAAGTATCATCTAACCGCCTTTCCACTTACCATTGGTTCTAAACAAACCCCAACAAACAATAGAAGCTCAATGAAAAAAAAAGGAAGGAGCTAAGTTATAAACTCCTTTTTTTAATGATCCAATCTTCTTGGAAAACAAAAGAAGTATGATAAAGACGAGTACAAATTCCGGTATAAAAAAATCGAATATTCCATCAAATTAACTATTTTTTTTTTTATATATTTATATATAAATTATATAAATTTAAAAAGTTTGTTCTTTCAAGGAAAAACCCTTATAAAATTAAATAAAAAAAAAAAAATGCATTACCTCGCTAATAAAAAAGTGATCCTTGTTTGATCTTTATTTTTTGAATATCCTCTTTCATTGGATTAGTAATGGGACACATATATCAAAAGCTCAATGCGAAATTTGAATGAGATAGATTATTTCAAATTAGTAAAATTTGAAATTGAGGTTACACAAAATAGGGCCCGAAAAGGATATACTTTTATTTTAATCTTAAAATAAAAAGTATTCTATACTATTCTATACACAGTAACTATGTTCAATTTATTTTATATTGTACAAATTCCATTTATGTATGTACTCCCGGGAAACATACAATACTCTACTCTATTTCATATTTCACAGATCGGGAGTAATTGAAAAAGCCAGACCCAGTACAGTACGGTATACCGTGGAATCCTGAATCTGATGCTAATAATATAATAATTGTACTAATCCACATATGCCTCTCTCCCATCAATCGAATCGGTACTAGTCGAAGAAATGGAAATTCCCCCATTTGGTTGATGATAAATGTGAAACGAAAAAGAAAAAAAGAAGAGGGATCGCTGTTGGGAATGAAATTATGTTATTTGGACTTCTTTTCACAAAAAATAGAGAGATGAATTGATATAGTTTTTTTATTGGATTTGGATTCGTCGGGACTGACGGGGCTCGAACCCGCAGCTTCCGCCTTGACAGGGCGGTGCTCTGACCAATTGAACTACAATCCCAAGTAAATACCATAATAAAATAAAGTATACATATTTTTATGATTTCATTCTAACCCTTTCAATTTCGATTAGAATTGGCGTGTTGTAACAGAGCTGCGAGTGTGATATATCGATACCCATATGTATATGTACTTTAGTGAGAGCAGCCGGTATTACTAGTAATCCTTTCGGTATTGCCAAATCAATTGGATAATCACTCGTTCAATCAAAAAAGTTTTTTTTTTATTTACTCTTTTCCTTAAACTTTACTTTATAGTTACGGATCCTGATATGAATCTAGATCATTAGCAAGATCAGAATTTCTTGTAAAAAGAGAGTAAATAAATAGTGGTATAGATATATCATAAAATGGATTTCTTCCGTATTGGGATTGGGGATCGGGCATTTCTGGAGAGCAACAAATGGGTTATATCATTTCATGGCGGATCGGCAAATTATTGGGCCGAGCTGGATTTGAACCAGCGTAGACATATTGCCAACGAATTTACAGTCCGTCCCCATTAACCGCTCGGGCATCGACCCAGGAAGAATCAATTCCAGGCTTATTGATAATCCACGATCAACTTCCTTTCGTAGTACCCTACCCCCAGGGGAAGTCGAATCCCCGCTGCCTCCTTGAAAGAGAGATGTCCTGAACCGCTAGACGATGGGGGCAGACTTGCACGACCGCCATCATACTATGTTCATAGTATGAATAGTTTTTTAAAATTGTCAATATAATGGAATGGTATGACTCGATACGAAGGATCTTTCCGTCTTTCACGATTCTTTCTATACAAATTTTTTCGATAAAAGTTTGGTTCAAAGGCCACGCCGAATCTCTTTATCCGAATCTCTTTATCAATGATTCAATGAAATATCTTGGATCTATGTTAAATTAGTGGATACATGTATCACTCAAATGAATTTAGTTATGATGTCAATTAGGATAGTCTTGAAACAATTCATTGTATTGATATTTATCAAATCCAATATCAATAAACCGTTTTATTTTACCTATATTATATACTCTATATTAAATTTTATTAAATTATTTAATTTACTTTTACTGGATAAAGAAAATTTTTCATTCCTGAATGAACCCTTATACTTATTATAAGATATATCTATGTACATCTATTATAATAAGTATATATACTAAACTCATAGTGTCTTTATTCAGGAATTGGATCAAACAAGCCCTTTTAACTCAGTGGTAGAGTAACGCCATGGTAAGGCGTAAGTCATCGGTTCAAATCCGATAAGGGGCTTTGCTTTTTTCATAAATCATAAAACTTCGGCAGTAGTATTCATATTTGAAGTGCGAATAAAGATATTGTTGATCTTTGTAATAAAGTAATAAAAAAAAAAGTAACAAACCGTATAATTTAATATTTTAATATATAATCAAAATTATAACATTATAATTAATTATAGTATGGTTATAAATTTGCTATTTTAATAAATTAAATATATTATTAAATAAAAAATATATTATTTATTATTAAATAAAAAATATAATTATTATAAATATTATTTATTATAATGAATGGAAGGATAAGTCGTCTCGTTAAATCTTCAAATATTACTATTCCTTTCCTATTTTCCATTATTCCAATTAAATCGATTAGAAATCAACAAAATAAAAAGTAAGTGGACCTAACCCATTGCATCATAATTATATCCACTATTCTGATATTAAAATTCGATAGAGATGAAATTGGATCTTTTTTTTCTTTGGACTACGCGGGAATCTGTCGATATATCCGATTTAATTTTCTTGTTCCTAGACGTTCTATAGGAATAAATTAGGAATGAATAAATTACTATTCCCTTCCTTTACCGAGAAACATTTATTCCAAGTCACAACATACGAGCCATTTTAAATATCTTTCTTTGATTCCAATTCCAGAACACAAGATCCGTTTTATTAGTTATATCTTATATATCTATTTATATATCTAGCAAATCGCTATTTCATGTACTAACTATTTCCATCCATATTGATACATGCAATATTTTTGTTCCGACAACGTAATGGGGAATGTATGCGAGAAGGGTACT